AATAAAGTGCCTGAATAAAGGATTATTTTGATAGAATAAATCATATAACTTAAGTTATCTTTATTATATTTTATAGAATTAAACTAAATCTTAAAATTTCAAAAATTTTCGTGCACCATACACTAAAATATATTTTAAAATAAGCTAAATAAAGCTAATGAGTTCATACCTCATTTATAAGAATAAAATTTCTTTTTTAAAAATTTTTAATAAATTAAATAATTTAAAAATAACCTTCATAACTATAATAATTTTATCTACTATCTTTGCTATTTCATCATCTTCATGAATTAATATTTGAATTAGAATAGAAATTAATGCAATATCTTTTATTCCCATTATAATATCTATTAACCAAATAAAAAGATCAGAAAGAATAATATTATATTTTCTAGTTCAATCAATCTCTTCAATAAATTTATTATTTTTCGTTATAATAATAAATTTAAATTTTGATTGAATAAAAATTATTATCAATTTCATAAATAACTCTATAGTTATTAATTTAACCCTATTAATAAAAATTGGAGCTGCTCCTTTTTATTTTTGATTTCCTAAAGTAATCAAAATATTAAGATGAAATAATATTTTTATCTTAATAACATGACAAAAAATTATTCCACTAATATTAATAAAATATTGTTTAATTAAAAATTTAATTATTATATCAATTATTTTTTCAGTAGTAATAAGAAGAATTATAGCATTTAATCAAACAAATTTAAAAACAATTATATCATTTTCCTCAATTAATCATTTAGGTTGAATAATAACAGCCATAATTATAAATTTTAATACCATATTAATTTATTTTATTAATTATATAGTACTAAATTATATTTTATGTAAAATATTTCATTTATTAAATATTAAAGTTTTATTAAACATATTTATATCAAATTTTAACAATAACTACAAAACTATTTTACTAATTAATTTTTTATCTTTAAGAGGCTTACCCCCATTTTTAGGATTTTTCCCTAAATGATTAGTAATCATAAATATAATAATTAATAATCACTATATTCTAATAACAATTTTAATTATAACTGCATTAATTAATTTATTTTTCTATCTTCGTATCTTAATTTCCACTTTTATACTATCATATAATCAATTAAAATGAATAATTAATTTTAAATGAAATAAAATTTTATTAAATAATTTAATAATTCTATCTTATTTATCTATTATTATAATAATTATTATTACAATTATTAAACAATTTAATTAAAACTTTAAGTTAATTAAAACTAATAATCTTCAAAATTATAATTAAATAAATTTATTTAAGTTTTAGTTTAACAACTACTTTAAATTTGCAATTTAAAATCATAAATATTGACTATAAAACTTTTATTAATTAGTAAAAAAGAATTAATCTTATAAATAAATTTACAATTTATCACTTTTATCAGACATTTTACTTGAAAAAATGATTATATTCAACAAATCATAAGGATATTGGAACTTTATATTTTATTTTCGGAGTTTGATCTGGCTTACTGGGAACTTCTCTTAGAGTTTTAATTCGTACAGAATTAGGTATAGTAGGATCTTTAATTAAAAGAGATCAAATCTACAATGTATTAGTAACAGCTCATGCTTTTATTATAATTTTTTTTATAGTTATACCAATTATAATTGGAGGATTCGGTAACTGACTGGTTCCTTTAATGTTAGGGGCTCCAGATATAGCTTTCCCACGAATAAATAACATAAGATTTTGATTACTACCCCCCTCATTAAATTTTTTATTACTAAGAAGAATGGTTGAAAGAGGAACTGGTACAGGGTGAACTGTTTACCCCCCTTTAGCTAGAAATATTGCTCATATAGGAAGATCAGTTGATTTATCTATTTTTTCATTACATATAGCCGGAATTTCTTCTATTTTAGGAGCAATTAATTTTATTACAACTATTATAAGAATAAAACCTAAAAGAATACTATTAGATCAAATACCTCTTTTTGTATGATCTGTAGGAATTACTGCACTACTACTACTTCTATCTCTACCGGTATTAGCTGGCGCTATTACAATACTTTTAACAGACCGAAATTTAAATACATCGTTTTTTGACCCTGCCGGAGGAGGGGATCCTATTTTGTATCAACACTTATTTTGATTTTTTGGTCATCCTGAAGTATATATTTTAATTCTCCCAGGGTTCGGTATAATTTCACATGTAATTAGGCAAGAAAGTGGTAAAAAAGAAACTTTCGGCTCTTTAAGAATAATTTATGCTATACTAACAATTGGTTTATTAGGATTTATTGTATGAGCTCACCATATATTTACTGTTGGTATAGATGTAGATACCCGAGCTTATTTTACTTCTGCAACTATAATTATTGCTATTCCAACAGGGGTTAAAATTTTTAGATGATTAGCAACCTTACAAGGAAGAAATTTAAAATATAGTCCAAGAATATTATGAGCTTTAGGATTTTTATTTTTATTTTCTATGGGGGGACTTACTGGAGTTTTATTATCTAATTCTTCATTAGATATTGTTCTTCACGATACATATTATGTAGTTGCTCATTTTCATTATGTATTATCTATAGGAGCTGTATTTGCTATTATAAGAGGGTTCTTACATTGATACCCACTATTTACTGGACTTTCATTAAGACCCTACCTATCTAAAATTCAATTTTATGTAATATTTGTTGGAGTAAATTTAACCTTTTTCCCTCAACATTTTTTAGGATTAAATGGAATACCTCGACGATATTCTGACTATCCTGATATAATACTTGGTTGAAATATTATTTCTTCAATAGGAAGATTAATGTCTTTTTTTGGAACAATAATAATAATTTTAATTATCTGAGAAAGAATAATTAATAAACGATATTTATTATTTTATCACAATTATGCATCAAGGATTGAATGATTACAATTAACGCCCCCTAATACTCATAGTTTTGATAGATTACCTAAAATCTACTATTTCTAATATGACAGAAAGTGTAATGAGTTTAAGCCTCATAAAAGAAAATTTTAATTTTCTATTAGAAAATTAATACTACCTGATACCCATTAAGATTTTTAGATAGAAATTCCCCCCTAATAGAGCAATTAATTTTTTTTCATGATCATACAATAATAATTTTAACATTAATTACAATTTTAATTTTTTATAATATAATATTAATTTTTTTCAATAAATTCCTTAATCGATACTTACTACAAAACCATGTATTAGAATTAGTATGAACTGTATCACCAACATTAACTTTAGTTTTTATTGCTTTTCCATCCTTAAAACTGTTATATCTAATTGATGAAATAAAAACACCATTAATTACCTTAAAAACAATTGGACATCAATGATATTGATCATATCAATATACAGATTTTAAAGATATTAGATTTGACTCCTATTTAATAAATAATAATAAATTACGACTTTTAGATGTTGATAACCGAATTATTTTACCATTTAAAACTCAAATCCGTAATTTAGTGACTGCTGCAGATGTTATTCACTCATGAACTATTCCTTCATTAGGAATTAAAACAGATGCTACTCCAGGCCGAATAAATCAATTAAATATCTATATAAATCAATCAGGACTTTATTTTGGGCAATGTTCTGAAATTTGCGGAGCTAATCATAGATTTATACCAATCATACTTGAGAGTATTTCATTAAAAATATTTATTAACTGAGTTAAAAATTATTAATCACTAAATACCTAAGTAAGTCTTGGTCTTTTAAACCAAAAATAGTATTTTTAATACTTTTAGTGTACTAAAGAATTAGTTAAATATTATAACATAAATCTGTCTAATTTAAATTATTATTATATAATATTCTTTTATTCCTCAAATAATACCATTAAATTGATTTTATTTATATTTATTATTTTTTTTTACATTTTTAATCTTTCTTATTATAATTTATTATAACCAAATACCTATAATTTCAAATTCTAATAATTTATCTTCAAAATTTATTAAATTAAATAATATTTTCTTCTGAAAATGATAACAAATCTTTTTAGTATTTTTGATCCTTCAACTAATATTATAGCATTAAATCTAAATTGAATGAGAATTTTTTTAGGTTTATTTTTTATTTTAAATAATTATTGAACCATTCCAAATCGTATTAATATTATTTATACTTTAATTTCTAAGGCTTTATTAAACGAATTTAAAATAATTATAAGAATTTATACTTTTAATGGAAATGCTCTAATTTTTATTACATTATTTTTTTTTATTTTATATAATAATCTATTAGGATTAATACCCTATATTTTTACTGCTACTACCCATATAGCTTTAACACTAATAATAAGATTAACTATTTGAATTACTCTTATAGTATGCGGATGAATTAATAATTATACCCATATAATAGCTCATTTAATTCCTACAGGAACCCCCCTTATATTAACATGATTTATAGCTTTAATTGAAACCATTAGAAATATTATTCGACCTAGAACTTTAGCTATTCGATTAATAGCAAATATAATAGCAGGACATTTATTAATTACTTTATTAAGAGAAATTAATAATAAAGTTAATTATTTAATTATAATATTTATTATTATAACTCAAATTATTCTATTAATTTTAGAACTTAGTGTAGCTTTTATTCAATCATATGTTTTTTTTATCTTAAGATCTTTATACACAACTGAAATTTAAAATTTAAATAATTTAATGAAACTTCACTCTAACCATCCATTTCATTTAGTAGATTATAGGCCCTGACCTATTATAAGATCATTTTCTATAATATTAATTATATCTTCAATCATTAATTGATTTCATTCATATTCCATAAATATATTTATTATTACTCTTCCACTAATATTACTGTGTATATATCAATGATGACGAGATATTTATCGAGAAAGATCTCTACAAGGACTTCATTCTATAGAAGTTTTAACTAATATAAAATGAGGAATAATTTTATTTATTGTATCAGAGGTATTTTTTTTTGTTTCCTTTTTTTGAAGATTCTTTCATAATTATTTATCCCCAGGATTAGAAATAGGTGCTTTATGACCTCCAAAAGGAATTTTTCCTTTTAATGCTTTTCAAATTCCGCTATTAAACACAATTATTCTATTAACATCAGGAATTGCAGTTACATGAAGACACCATAGAATTATTAAAAATAACTACTCTCAAGGATATAATTCCTTACTAATATGTATTATCTTAGGAATTTATTTTACTGTACTTCAAGCATATGAATATATAGAAGCTCCTTTTTCTTTAAGAGATAGAATTTATGGGTCCGTATTTTTTGTTGCAACAGGATTCCACGGATTACATGTTATTATCGGAACCTTATTCTTAACAGTTTGTTTAATACGATTTAAAATAAACAATTTTTCATTATATCATCATTTTGGATTTGAAGCTGCCGCATGATATTGACATTTTGTTGATATTGTATGACTATTTTTATATACTTTAATATATTGATGAAGAAATTAATACACTTATAATTTGTATAATATATAAAGTATATTTAACTTCCAATTAAAAAGATTAAATTTTTAATACAAATATATTAATATATTAATAATTAATTTAACTATTATTGTTATTATTTGCTGCGTTATATTAATATTAATTTTTATTTTATCTAAAAAATACTCTAAATCTATAATAAAACTTTCTCCATTTGAATGCGGATTCAATCCAATAAATAATAATCGTATCCCTTTTTCTATTCATTTCTTCTTGATTTCTATTATTTTTTTAATTTTTGATGTAGAAATTACCCTAATTATTCCAATAATTTTAATTTATTATAAATCAAACTTAATTATATGATACTCAATTTGTTTGTATTTTTTTATACTATTGATTTTTAGTCTTTATTACGAATGAAAAATTAAAATATTAATATGAACTAATTAGGATTATAGTTTAAATCAAACATTTAAATTGCAATTAAAAATTATTATTTAATATAATTAATCTTAAAATAAGATAAAAATTTAGTTTCGACCTAAAAATAGAGTAGTATAATTCTCCTTATTTAGAAATTTAAAATATTAAACTTCTAATTTAATTAATAGTGAATAAATCATTAAAATTTCTATTTTATATAGTTTATTAAAACATTACATTTTCACTGTACAAATAGATAACTTATATCTTATATTAATTGAAACCAAAATAGAGGTTTATTACTGTTAATAATAAAATTGAATGATAATTCCAATTAATTAATAATATTTAAAGATTATAAAAATCACTTTAATATCTTCAATATTACACTCTATATTTAAGTTATTTAAATTATAAAACAAACATAATCCTAAAAAAAATAAATATAATAAAAATTATTAAAAAAATTTTAACAGAATTTTTTTGTATAATTATTAAATATTTTATAATTACTCTAAAAATATTTAATAATCTTATTTTAAAAAAAACTTCAATTCAACCCATATCAAATAACTTAATAATTTTTTGGCCTCTTAATAAAAAATAATAATTCATTAAATAAACAGACATTATACTTAAAAACCATATATAATTATTAAAATAAAATAATAAAAAAAACTTTTTTAATTTATAATAATTATTTAATAAAATTAATGTAATCAATAAACCCAATAATAATATATAAATTACTATTAATTTTATAAATTTATATAAATAAATAAAATTTACTGTATAATTTAATAACCATTTCAACACCCTTCCTATAAAAACTCTTATAGAAGTTAAAACAAAAATCCCAATTAATATAAAATAATCTTCTTCATGAAATATTATCAAAGTAAAAAAATTATTATAATTTAAAAATCTTATAAAAAATAAACGAAATCTATAAACTACAGTAAATAAAATACAAATGTAAAATAAAACATAAATAACAAAATTTAAATTACCGATAGATATTATTTCTAAAATTAAATCTTTAGAATAAAACCCCGATAAAAAAAATATTCCTATTAATGATAAATTAGAAACAATAAAACAGCTATAAATAATAGGGACATATTTTAAAAATCCCCCTATATAACGAATATCTTGAAAATTATAAAACCTATGAATCAATACCCCAGCACATAAGAATAATAAAGCTTTAAAAAAAGCATGCGTAAGTAAATGAAACCCCCTTAAAACCTTTAACCCTATTCCTAAAGTTCTTATTATTAATCCTAACTGACTTAGAGTTGATAATGCAATAATTTTTTTAAAATCAAACTCACAAACAGCTCTTAATCCAGATATAAATATAGTTAAAATACCTAATAATAATAAATAATTTAATACTAATGAAATTTTTATTAACTCAAAAAATCGGATTAATAAATAAACTCCAGCAGTAACTAACGTAGAAGAGTGAACTAAAGCAGATACTGGAGTTGGAGCTGCTATAGCAGCAGGCAATCAAGCAGAAAATGGAATTTGAGCCCTTTTTGTAATCCTAATTAAAATTAATAAAATACCCATAATCTTTAAATTAATAATATTTAAATAATTACAATAAATAAATAAATTTCAGGTTCCTAGATTTAAACATCAACCCAATAATAATAATAAAAAAATATCTCCAACACGATTAGATAAAATAGTTAATATTCCAGCATTATAAGCTTTAATATTTTGAAAATAAATTACTAAACAAAAAGAAACCAAACCTAACCCATCTCAACCCAATAAAATTCTAAATAAATTAGGACTAATAATTATCAATATTATAGATGCTACAAATAATACTACTAAATACAAAAATCGAATTTTATTGCAATCTTCTATCATATAACTATATCTATATAAAATTACTATCCTTGAAATTAATATTACTGTTGCTATAAAAATAAAAGAAAATCAATCAAATAAAAGAATATAAGTAAATTCTATAGAATTTATTCTAAATATCTCCCACTCCAAGAATAACCTATAATTTTTATTATACCTAATTAATCTTAACGAAAATATTAATAAACTAATAAAAAATAAATTTAACCTAAATAATATATAAATTTATTTAAAAAAATATAATTAATTTTTTCTTTAATTCCACAAATTAAGATTTTATATAAACTATTTAAATTTAAAGATATAAAGAAAAAATATCTAATTTTAAAACACATAAATTTAAAGGAACTCAATGTAAAAATAAAAGTAAATACTCCCGTAAAGATAAATTAAAAAAATTATTTTTTAAAAAAATAATTTTTCCATGTTGTCTTACTATAAATAAATATAAATTATATAAGGCCCTAAAAAAAAATAAAAAAATAATAACTAATATACATAAATAAGAGTACCTAACTAAACTATTAATAATACTTACTTCAGAAATTAAATTTAAAGAAAAAGGAGCAGCTATATTAGATGTTAATAATAAAAATCACCATAATGAAAATCTTGGTAAAATATTTAACATACCAAAATTTATAATTAAACTACGAGTATGTAATCGCTCATAATTTAAATTAATTATTATAAATAAGCCAGAAGAACATAATCCATGCCCAATTAACATATAAAAAGAACCTATTAATCCTCAATAAGTTATAGTTATAATACCAGCTAAAAAAATTCCTATGTGAACTACTGAGGAATATGCTACTAATTTTTTAAAATCTAATTGATGTAAACATAATAAACTAATATAAATACCCCCAATCAAACTTAATGAAATAAAAATTATTCTTAATTTTAAATTCAATTTAGTAAAAATAAATAAAATACGAATTAATCCATACCCTCCTAATTTTAATATTACTCCTGCTAAAATCATAGAACCAGAAACAGGAGCCTCTACATGAGCTTTAGGTAATCAAATATGAATAAAAACTATAGGCAATTTTACTAAAAATGCAAAAATCATTATAAAATATAAATAAATAATATCTATATTTAATCTATTAATTAAATAAAATATTAAAGATTTTTTTAATCAATAAATATAAAAAATACCACTTAATAATGGTAAAGAAACAAATAAAGTATAAAATAATAAATATAAGGCCGCTTCTATTCGTTCAGATTGAAACCCCCAACCAAAAATTAACAATAATATTGGAATTAAAGATGATTCAAAAAATAAATAAAACATAAAAATATCTAGTATTCTAAAAACTAAAACTAAAAACAACAATAAAAATAAAATATTAAAAGTAAATAATATTAAATTATAATTATTTAAATAAAATAAAAATCTAGCTATTAATATTAAAATTACAATTCAAATTCTTAATATAATTAATATTAAAGAAATTAAATCAAGTCCCAATATATAACCTAAATTAAAATAACTAAATAAATCAAATCTATTAAAAATTAAAATAAACATTAATAAAACTAAAATAATTTGAATTATTCAATAAGAGTTAATTAAAAATAAACTTCTTGTTAAAAAAAAAAGATATATTAACATTATACTAAAGAATTAAAAACTCGAAAATAATCAATACCACCCATACGTAATATATTTACCATAATAGAAATTCCTAAAACTCCTTCACAAACCGTAACTACTAAAAAAATTATTAAAATAAAAAAATCTAAATTAGTTAATCATATAAAGACATTAAATATAAAAAAAATATTTAATACTATAAACTCTAACATCATTAATATAATTAAAAAATAATTACGATATATACAAAAAATTAAATTTCTTATAAAAAACCCAAAATAAATACTAAATAAAATTAATTTCATTGACAGTTTTAATAATTTAATAAAAATATTGATCTTGTAAATCAAAAATAAGATTTTTCTTTTAATACAAATTCAAAGAAAAATAATGATATCTATCAATAATCTCCAAAATTATTATTTTATTTAAACTATTCTTTGTAAATGATATTTTATATATTCTTAATTTTATACACAATAGTGAATTTAATTTTAATATTTATTTCATCTCCTATAATAATAATGATAATAATAATTTTACAGATTATTAATATATCAATTATTATTGGATTGATTAATAAATCATTTTGATACTCTTATATTTTATTCTTAATTATTATTGGAGGACTAATAGTCTTATTTATTTATATAACTTCCTTAATTTCAAATAATATTTATAAATTTAATATAAAAAAAATAATCTTTATTAGAATAATTTTAATACTTATAATTTTAATCTTAATTATTAAATATAACCCTAATATTAATAATATTATTCCTATCCAATTTATAAATAACTTAAATAATAATACACTAATAAAAATTTATAATAATTATTCTATAATAATAATTTTTTTAATAATAAATTATTTATTTTTTGCTCTTTTAGTTTCTACCAAAATTATTAATTTATTTTACGGTCCTCTTCGATCTAAATAAACAATGAAAAAAATTATAAACTTAAAAAAATCTCACCCCTTAATTAGAGTTATTGATAGATCATTAATTAAACTTCCTACCCCTACTTCTATTTCTTTTTGATGAAATATAGGATCAATTATAGGAATTTGTTTAATAATTCAAATTATTACAGGTCTTTTATTAACTATACACTATACCCCTCATATTGATTTAGCTTTTAACAGAGTAAATCATATTTATCGTGATATCAATATAGGATGATTTTTACGAATTATACATGCCAATGGAGCATCTTTATTTTTTTTTTTTACTTACTTACACATTGGTCGAAATATGTACTATAACTCATATATACTAGTTATACCTTGAATAAGAGGAATTATTATTTTATTTTTATTAATAGCAACAGCATTTATAGGATATGTTCTCCCTTGAGGACAAATATCATTTTGAGGAGCTACAGTAATTACAAACCTATTCTCTGTAATTCCTTACTTAGGACAAGATATCGTTCAATGAATTTGAGGAAGATTTGCTATTTCAAATGCTACTCTTAATCGATTTTTCATACTTCACTTTTTATTACCATTTATTTTATTAGCAATAGTAATGATTCACTTAATTTTTTTACACCAAACAGGGTCGTCTAATCCACTAAGAATCAAGTATAATATTGATAAAATTTCATTTCATCCCTATTTTACGTACAAAGATATTTTAGGATTTTTTATTATATTCACAATATTAATAATTTTAATAATTTGATACCCATATTTATTAAGAGACCCAGATAATTTTATTTTAGCTAATCCATTAGTTACCCCAATCCATATTCAACCAGAATGATATTTTTTATTTGCTTATGCAATCTTACGATCTATTCCTAATAAAATAGGAGGAGTTATTGCTTTAGCAATAAGAATTGTAATTTTATTTATTAAACCTTTAATTTTTAAAAAAAAAATTAAAGGTGATCAATTTTTCTGATTTAATAAAATCTTATTATTTAATTTTTTTTTTAATTTTCTTATCCTAACTTGATTAGGGGCTTGTCCTGTTGAATATCCTTTTATTACTATAAGACAATTTTTTACAGTAACATATTTTATATATTTTTTAATCTCTATGTATAGATCAATATTATGAAATAATTATTTAAATATTAAAATTTAAATCCTAAATAAATTAATAAGCTTTTATAAGCATTTGTTTTGAAAACTTAAGAAAGAAATAATATTCTATTAATTTTAATTACTTATTAATAATTACTATAATTATTTCTATAAAAACATAAAAAATACCCCTCCTAATAATAAAATTAAATAATTTAATGAAATAGGTAAATAAATCTTTCACCTTAAATATATTAATTTATCATAACGATAACGAGGTATAATCCCCCGAACCCAAATAACTATAAAAACTAAAAAAACTACCTTAATAACATAAAAATATGAATTTACTCCCCCTAAAAATATAAATCTAAGAAAAAAACAAAAAAATAAAATTCTAATATATTCAGCTAAAAAAATAATAGCAAATCTTCCACTTCCATATTCAATATTAAATCCTGAAACTAATTCTCTTTCTCCCTCTGCAAAATCAAAAGGAGAACGATTAGTCTCCGCAAGAAATGATACAAATAAACAAATAAATAAAGGAAAAATAAGTCAAATAAATCAAATAAATTTTTGATATAAAATTAAATTTAAAAAATTAAACCTCAACATTAAAAAAATCACTGATAAAATAATTAATATTAATCTTACTTCATAAGAAATAACTTGAGCCATACTTCGTAACCCCCCCAATATTCTATATCTAGAATTTGAAGATCAAGCTATCAACATAATAAAATAAATAACAACTCTCATACAACTAAATATAAATAATAACCTATAATTAAAATTTAATAATAATTCTAAATAAGGCAATAAAATTCAAATAAATAAACTAACTAAAATATTTAATAAAGGACTTAATAAAAAAAAAATATAATTAGATAAATAAATTAATAAATACTCTTTAGAAAATAATTTAATAGCATCATTAAAAGGTTGAACAATTCCAATCAATCCAACCTTATTGGGACCTTTTCGTAATTGAATATAACTTAAAACCTTACGCTCTAATAAAGTAAAAAATGCCACTCTCAATAAAACTATAATAAGTAAAATCAATAAACAAATAATTGTTATAAATATTTCTATTTTATTAATTTATTATTTATGTAATTAATTACATTTAATTAAATTCTAAATTTAACTCATAAATCTGACAAAATAATTACAATTAATTAATTTTATTCAATTAAAAATCAAATATAATAAAATATTAAATAAAAAATCCTTTCGTACTAAATTATCTAAAAAATAAAAAGATAGAAACCAACCTGGCTCACGCCGGTTTGAACTCAGATCATGTAAAAAATAAAAGTCGAACAGACTAAAATTTTAAACTTCTTTTTTAAAATTTATTTTAATCCAACATCGAGGTCGCAATCTTTAATTTTAATTTTAATTAAAATTAAAATTACGCTGTTATCCCTAAGGTATTTTAATCTAAATTTTTAAATTAAAGTTTATAATAATTTCATATATTTATGAATAAATTCTTAAAAGTTTCTTAAATTTTTTCATCACCCCAATAAAATTTTTTATTTAATTAATAATAAACAATAAAAAAATAAAAATCTATAGGGTCTTCTCGTCTTTTTTATTTATTTTAGCTTTTTCACTAAAATATTAAATTCTAATTATTAATCTAAAAAAATATATATTTTATCCAATCATTCATACAAGTTCTCAATTAAAAAACTAATGATTATGCTACCTTTGCACAATTAAATTGCGGCCTTTAAATTCATTCAGAGAGCAGATTAGACTTTAAATAAATATCAAAAAGACATGTTTTTGTTAAACAAGTAAATATAAAAATTTGTCGAATTCTTAAAATTAAATTTTAATTTAAATTAATAATTTAATTAAAATAAATACAAAATATACTAATATTATTATTATTATTTAATTTATAATAATAATAACTAAAATAAAAATATTATATTAATATTTAATTGCAAATTAAAATTTTATTTAAATAAAATTTTTTTAAAATAACTAAAAATATTAATTATTTAAAATTTTTTTATATATTATTAATTTAATAAATTTTTAAGCTTATCCCTAAAAATTTTTTTAGTTAATAAAAAATATATTAATAAAATAAAATAATCCTATTAACTAAATAAATTAAATTTAATTCTTATTAAACTAAATATATTTTTAATCGAATAACATTTCATTACAAATTAATTATTATTAATAATTATACTACAATAACTAAAATAACTAATTATATCTTAAAAATTTGAGATAATTAAATACATTCATATAAAATAAATAATCTCTGATACACAAGATAAATTAATAATAATTACTTTTAAAAAACTTATTTTTAAAATTATTTCAATTTTATATTACTATACTATTTAACTATCAATTAAATATTTTTTCTATAAATTATACTAAAATCTAAATTTAAATAAATTAATATTATTTTAATTAATAAATTTTTTTAATTAACATAAATTTATTAAAATAATAATTACAAACTTAACAATATATATTAAATTTTCTATGTAAAAGAAATATTTTCTTTAAATTAAAGTTTGATTCTAAAAACATTTTCCAATACTTTTACTTTGTTACGACTTATTTCAAACAATGAAAGTGACGGGCAATATGTACTTATTTTAAAATTAAATCATTTTAATTAAATAAATTATAAATTACTTTTAAATCTAATTTTAATTTAATATTTTAAATTAAATATCCATAAATATATTTATATAACTCATTAAAAATCCCTTATTATAAACTATATCTTGATTTGAAATAATTTTTTATAAAAAATAAAAAATATTAAATTTTAACTATATTTTTATAACAACGATATATAAATTAAATAAATAAGGTAAAAATAATCGTGGTAAATCAAATTAAACAACAAGTTCCTCTAAATAAATTAAAATACAGCCAACTTTATTAAATTTTAAGACTATAAACTTTTAATTTTTTATTAATATAAATTTATAATTTATAATAGGGTATCTAATCCTAGTTTATTAAAATATTTAATAAATTAATTTAAAATTTAATTTTAATATTTAATAAATAATAAAAATTTTACTTATATATTAAAAATTTAATAAATTTATTTTTAATAAATTAATTAATAATAAAATTATTTATATTATTAATTGTTTAACCGCAATTGCTGGCACAATTTTTATTAATAATTTTTAATTACTAAAATTAAATTTCTTTAATTTATAAAATAAAATATTAAATAAATAACTTTAAAAATTATATATATATATATTAATAATACAATAAATATTTAAAAATAAATTTTATAATTTTAATAAATAAATAGTTTTTGTATTTAAAAATAATTTTTTATAAATTATTAAATTTTATTTTAACAATAATAAATTTATTATTGTTAAATAAGTATTAAACATAAAGTTAAATAAGGATATAACAATCAGTTTTAACGTCGAATAATCTGTTTTTTTAAAAACATTTTTATATTTCTTTATGTATTATTATATTTTTTATAAATTATTAAATTTTATTTTAACAATAATAAATTTATTATTGTTAAATAAGTATTAAAATATACTATTAAATAAAAATATAATGATTAATTTTAATATATAAAATTTTATATATATATACTAAAAAATTTTACTATTCCAATATTTATTATTATACTTAA